CGTCTTCCGAAAAGGGATGCAGCTGTGTTGAAGAGACAATTATCTCGCTTGGAAACATATCTAGGGGGGATTAAATATATGACGGGATTGCCTGATATTGTAATCATCGTCGATCAGCAAGAAGAATATACGGCTCTTAGAGAATGTATCACTTTGGGAATTCCAACCATTTCTTTAATCGATACAAATTGTAATCCCGATCTCGCGGATATTTCTATTCCAGCAAATGATGACGCTATAGCTTCAATTCGATTCATTCTTAACAAATTAGTGTTCGCAATTTGTGAGGGTCGTTCTAGCTATATACAAAATTCTTGATTAATAATAAGATAAATAAATCAAAAATTTTTTTGAGGGAGGGGCTCCCTGTATTTCGATTTATCAAATCGGTTACTACTACTGAATCATACAAAAGAAAAAGAGATAAAAAACTGGGGATATTGTGTGATTAGTTTAGTTGGTATCCAAAACTAAAATATAAAATTAAAGTAAATTAAGTAAAAAGGGGGATCTTGAATCAAAATAATTTAAAGTTCTTATTTCTGTCAGAGGGCAATATGAATGTTTTATCATGTTCCATCAACACACTAATAAAAGAAGGGTTATATGAGATATCTGGTGTCGAAGTAGGCCAACATTTCTATTGGCAAATAGGGGGTTTCCAAGTCCACGCCCAAGTCCTTATTACTTCTTGGGTTGTAATTGCTATCTTATTAGGTTCCGCCGTTATATCGGTTCGCAATCCCCAAACCATTCCAACGGACGGCCAAAATTTCTTTGAATTTGTCCTTGAATTCATTCGAGACGTGAGTCAAACCCAGATTGGAGAAGAATATGGTCCATGGGTTCCCTTTATTGGAACCCTGTTTTTATTTATTTTTGTTTCTAACTGGTCAGGAGCCCTTTTACCGTGGAAAATTATCCAGTTACCTCAAGGGGAGTTAGCTGCACCAACGAATGATATAAATACGACGGTTGCTTTAGCTTTACTCACATCAGTAGCCTATTTTTATGCGGGTCTTAGCAAAAAAGGATTGGGGTATTTCAGTAAATACATTCAACCAACTCCAATTCTTTTACCCATTAACATCTTAGAAGATTTTACAAAACCCCTATCACTTAGTTTTCGACTTTTCGGAAATATATTAGCCGATGAATTAGTAGTTGTTGTTCTTGTTTCTTTAGTACCTTTAGTGGTTCCTATACCTGTGATGTTTCTTGGATTATTTACAAGCGGGATTCAAGCTCTCATTTTTGCCACTTTAGCTGCGGCTTATATAGGTGAATCTATGGAGGGTCATCATTAACTATTTTTTATTCGTTTTTAGGTTAGCCCAATTATATAATAGTTAGTTTACGTTATGTAAGAAACACTTGTATATGTGATATTTGATATTGACTAGGTATATATGATTTAAAGATCTATATAATCTGTCCCACTACTTTTGTGAATTTCGATTTAGATAGGGATTCGATTAGAAGTTCTTCCTTTTTATCTGTGAATTGGCTGAAAAAGTGATAAAAAAAAGAATGAAGAATTCAAAGAATGGTTCACAAAAAAAAATGGCATAAAAAAGTCGTGTATATATATATATAGTATGAATTTTTAAAAATCCCGTGGATAGGAACTAATATCAAAGTAATTCTTTGATTCAATAATATTATTATATTATTTCAATTTAAGGTTTTGGTTTTTTTGGCTGGATGAATCTTAGCGACGACTTAATTAAGTCCTAAGTCATCGGATGATTGTATCATTAACTATTTCTTTATTTTGGTGTGAGGAACTTATCATGAATCCACTGATTTCTGCTGCTTCGGTTATTGCTGCTGGGTTGGCTGTTGGGCTTGCTTCTATTGGACCTGGAGTTGGTCAAGGTACAGCTGCGGGTCAAGCTGTCGAAGGTATCGCGAGACAACCTGAGGCAGAAGGAAAAATACGAGGTACTTTATTGCTTAGTTTGGCTTTTATGGAAGCTTTAACAATTTATGGCCTGGTTGTAGCATTAGCGCTTTTATTTGCGAATCCTTTTGTTTAATCCTATAAATAAGAAAATTCTGGATTTTTTTTCGTAGTTTTTTTTTATTCTATCAAGATTTAACTCCTACAATTATTCATTGAGACAACAATCCTTGGGAAGGACTAATTTGAGGGTGGGGAATTAGTACATCGATTCGCTTTCTTCCTTCCCCTTATTCTTTTAGTTTAATGGAAACTTTTTTTTTAGGAGTGTTGCGAAAAACGGAGGTTTTTTGAAATTGACATAAAACTTGGTCTCAAATTCTAGCTTAATTCTAATAAGTCTCATTATTATTATTGAAAATTAAAAATTTTGGAAAATACATTTGTAAATAGAATAGGTTTTTTATTCTGTTTACAAATATCCAAATTAGGTAAATTAAATTATAAATTAAATTTTCTTTTTATTGAAAAAAAAAGAAAAAAAAAAAAGGACAGAGTTCTTTTTTTATAGTTTAGCTAGAAGAGGAGATTATATGA